AACAAAATAAAGAACGGAATCGCGCTCTGTAGGATTTGAACCTACGACATCGGGTTTTGGAGACCCACGTTCTACCGAACTGAACTAAGAGCGCTTTCTTACCACAATAAAAAACGAATGTCAGCAAAGGTATTCTTTTTGTAGCTCCAACACATCTTGCATGCGCTTACATATGCTATCCTATATAGCAATAGCAGGATATAATGAAACGTCGTCTATGTCCAATTTTGAATCGATCTCAATTGATCTCTCGTTACTGTTCCGAGGAGAAGAAATAAGTAGGGATGACAGGATTTGAACCTGTGACATTTTGTACCCAAAACAAACGCGCTACCAAACTGCGCTACACCCCTTTCGATTGATTTACAGTGTCATTGTAGAGAATCCCCATTTTGTTTTCCATATCTTTATTTCCAGAGAAAAATGATATTTCGATTTATTCTTTGTCTTTGGTCTCATATCAGATAACATATAATAATAAACCGACACACGTATGAAATATATCTATATGAAACGGCCTTCAAATTGCTGAATGTTCAGGTGGAAGGGACCTTCTTTTTTTTTTTCTTTTAAGATTTTAGAAAAGACGAGGAAAATCTTAGTTACTAAATCCTTGTACATTTCCATTAAAATTAGGGAGTCCATGTCCAAATACAGGTGGTTCCTAGTTACATATACATCTGATCATATAGCTATTTTGTTTATGTATTACAATAAAGCAGGAGGTTTTAAAATGCGAGATCTAAAAACATATCTCTCCGCGGCACCGGTACTAAGTACTTTATGGTTTGGGTCTTTAGCAGGTCTATTGATAGAGATTAATCGTTTTTTCCCAGATGCGTTGACATTCCCTTTTTTTTCATTCTAGTTATTTTATTGGTCTAACTGTTGGCAGAGGAGGGATTGAAGAAGATTAGAGATAGAACGCAATATCTGTGACTAGTACTTCTCCCCTCCCTACTCTTTCTTTTCTTTGTTGTTTTATTATTCTATTTTTATTATATTTAATATTAGATATTATTAGAAAAAATTAGAATAAGTTCGAAAAGAGAAAGAATAAAATTTTAGTCAACCTCAGTAAAAGACGGAATTCGCCCCAGGCCTAAATAGTGATAACGAAAAAGGAAATGTGGCTATGGCAACAGTATCATAAAGATACACTTATTAAATGAAATACTCTACTTCAATTCTCAATCTAAATAGTTCCTAGTTAGAATAATTAACCCATTGTATTACTTATTATTAATATATTGATTGCAACGAAATCTTTCATAAATTGGAATTGGATTTCAAGCTCGCAACTTCCATTTTTTTCTTTACTTTCTTTTTCTTCGATTCGGATCGAAAAATAGAACAGTTAAGTGAATAGAAAACCAAAAAGGGGGGTTCATGGCCAGGGGTAAAGATGCCCGAGTAAGAGTTATTTTGGAATGCACCGGGTGTGTTCGAACGGGTCTTAGTGTTAATAAGAAATCAAGAGGCATTTCCAGATATATTACTCAAAAAAATCGACACAATACACCTGGTCGATTGGAATTGAGAAAATTCTGTCCCTATTGTTACAAACATAAGATTCACGGGGAGATAAAGAAATAGATAGAATCGATCACCTGCGTGGCACTCCTTCAAGGAATCTGAAAAAAGAGATATTAACTATATCTTAGATAGTATAATTAATATACCATATATTAAAAACTTGATATATTAATAGCATAGAATATATAGAATCTCTAAAAAAAAATTCTATTTCTTAATTCTAAATCATTTTAGATTTGATCAAACGAAATAGGATTTTTTGGATAAGGAATAAACAAAACATGCATAAATTCAAGCGACTTTTTCAGAAATCCAAGCGTTCTTTGCGTAGGCGTTTGCCCCCGATCAAATCGGGGGATCGAATTTCTTATAGAAACATGAGTTTAATTAGTCGATTTATTAGTGAACAAGGAAAAATATTATCTAGACGGGTAAATCGATTGACCTTAAAACAACAACGATTAATTACTATTGCTATCAAACAAGCTCGTATTTTATCTTTGTTACCGTTTCTTAATAATGAAAAACAATTTGAAAAAGGCGAGTCGACTGCTAGAACTGCTGGTCTTAGAACCCGAAATCAAATCAATAGGCTTACTCTTCAATAGAATCAAACTCCCAATCCGAATTCAAATAAGGATTTCTTTTTTGTTTAAAATACAGGTTGTAAGAAAAAAACGAATTGAATTGGGTAAAAACAAGGAATCAATCTTTTTTTATTGAACGTGTTTGCTCATTTTAAGGACTGTATCCTATTCTATAAGAAAAATTTTCTATAATAAAAATTTCTACTCTACCTTCCCGGAGTTCATTATTCAGGGAACTCCAGTTAACGCATCTCGAGCGATTCGTTCCAATTGCCTTCTTTTATTATTTCATTGGAAATCATATAAAGACTTTTTTTATTTAATATAGCCATTTGCGCAAGTATTTTACGATTAAGAAGCAACTGCCTCTTGTACAGACTGTGCATTAATATACTATAACTATAGGATACCCACCTCTCGCGAATTACTGCATTTATTCGCGTGATCCACAAACGACGAAAATCTCTCTTTTGCCTATCTCTATCCCGATGAGCCGAAACCAAAGCTCGTATTTTCTGTTGAGTAATAGTTCGAGTAAGTCTTGAACGAGCCCCCCGAAAGCTTGAGGCAAATAAACGAATTTTTGTTCTACGGTTCCGAGCTATATATCCTCGTCTAATTCTGGTCATTGAATAAATGAAACTTTGAGGAATAACTGATCGATTTGCTTGCTTTCAGTTACTCTTTATTTTCTTTACTAGCCTATTAATTAACAAAACGGGTTCTCCCAATGTATAAGGTAAAAACTCCAATGGCTTTTGCTACAATAACCTTCCCAACCACTATTTTTTTTCGAGGCATTTTATCAATGCCTCGAAAAAAAAGCACAGTAAATATAAATGGATAAAGAAATGGTGGGTTCCATCGTTTATATGGTTACTTCTTAAATTAAACGGTAAGGCCCTCTCTATACACCGGAGCCCCTTTCTTCGTTCTTCATTTAATCAATATATTAACTTGTACAGTTCACACTCTTTGACTCTACCCATGGGATTATCCAGTAATAGACCTTTCACAAGGAGATCTACCCAATAGAGTAACGGTATTTAATTATGAAGATTTGTTGGGTAGCTGACCCTCTGAGTCCGTTCTTGCAAGAGTCTGGGCAGAATTTTTCTGCTTTTTAAATCAAAAAGAATTTCCCTGGATAATCAGTTGTTACCAATGGGTAATTCTTTTCATCTTAAATTGAAAAATTAAGGGGTGCACATGTTTGTCCCAATGGAAACCAAAAATTTAGTCCACAATATACACAATAACAAGATATGGTAGATCTTTTTTTTAGATCGTGAATGGAGGAACTCCATTCTATCCTATTCGTTGGTACTGTATCGATCACTGATACTGTAATTTTTTTCTTTTGTCCCAGCCCAGGATCTGAACGAGTCGCACATACACCCGAATACATGTTCCTCGGCGCTGAGGACATCCCCTAAGAGCGGGGGATTTCGTGACATTTTTTATTGGCTGCCTTGTATTCCTAATAAGTTGTTTAAGAGTTGGCATGGAAATCGTATCTGAATCCTATATCGAAAGGGGATGGTTTAGATTGATCCTAACCGGATGATTATGATTTCTTTTAATATATTTTTATAAATATAAATTTTCCTAAATTTAATATACTAAATAGAAACTATTAAACTGTTAAATATTCAAATTTTAAAATTTGATTTTAAATGTGATTTATGTGAAATCTTTGCTATTTTTCAACCGCTACACGATCAACAATTCCATGAGCTTGGGCTTCTGTTGCTGACATAAAAGCATCCCTTTCCATGTCTTCGGATACCATCCATAAGGGTTTGCCCGTTCTTTGTACATAAACCCTTGTGATGGTTTCGCGGAGCTTCAGCAGTTCTTCCGCTTCCAGGACAAATTCTCCTACTTGTGCCATAAAAAAAGCACTAAAAGGCTGATGGATCATTACCCTGATGATAGAACATAATAAATGGTTATTCGATCTTTCATGATTAAGGCAGTATAAGATAAAAAGAAAGAATAAGAAAAAAAAGAAAAAACGATAGAATTGACCAACCGTACATGCATGGTTTGCACATTGCATACGGCTCTTTAATAGAATTGACTTTTACCTTCCATCAAAGAAAAAAAATCAGAAAATATAGAGTCTATCAGACCCAGATCGGTAAATGATCTAATAACCGCCCTTCCTTTTTTTTTTTAGGAATTAAAAAAAATACTATGACGGTTCCGTTGCTTTATATCTTTATCTTTTTTTTTATTTCATTTGTGATTCAGCAATCCCAAAGTTTCTTTTTTTGGTATTCTTCTCTTTCCGAACATAGCCAAAACAGTCTTTCTTTGGGTGTGAAAAAAAGAAGGTTTGTGACACTGAAACAGGCCTCCGATAAATAAGAAAAAATCGGCAATACCTTTTTTCATACTACTCTTTCGATACATAATTTAATGATTTTTGAATTTTTTTTGAAAAAGCAATACAATTTTGTTTCTATCGAATTCGAAGTGCCATGCTATTATTACTGAAAAAAATTTTATATGGTGAAGGCATAGTCTTTTTTATCTCAAAAAAAAACTCATTGGCGCCAAGCGTGAGGGAATGCTAAACGTTTGGTAATTTTTCCTCCGACCAGGATAAAAGATCCCATTGAAGCGGCTAATCCCAGGCATATTGTCTGTACATCTGGTCGCACAAATTGCATAGTATCATAAAGAGCTATTCCAGGTATTACCCATCCGCCTGGAGAGTTGATAAACAAATAAAGATCTTTGGTATCACTCTCCATAGTTAGATATAATATAAGAGCAATAAGTTGATTCGCGAGATGGGTATTAATTATTTGGCCTAAAAAAAGTAATCTTTCTCGATAAAGTCGGTTGATTAGGATAAAATTCGATCCTTTAGGAACCGTACATGCATCCTTTGATGCATACGGTTCAACAAAAATCGCGAAAACAAAGAAGAATCAATGTATAGATCCTAGCTTTCCTTCTTTTTTCCTAAGAGGCTCTTTCTAATTTTCTATTCTAACGAAGAAATTTTTCTTCCATTTATCAATAAAAATGAATTTTGGCCTGTTTACCTAAAAAAAGGGGCATTTACTAAATTTTTCGAACTAACTTCTTTTTGATGTATTGTTTCATCGAGATTCAATCTAAATCACGATGTCATTCTCTTGTTCCTGAATGGTCCTCTTCAATTTCAATTCTTTTAGGTTTATGCTCTACTCCGAGTAAAGATCCACCCGATTTTTATTTGCACATATAGAGCAAAAGCCCCCACTACCACGTCTTTTTGCGAAGACTTATTTTTTTTCAATTCATTTCATGTCTTCCGTTAAATATTCGACGTATTTATTATATTAATATTAGTCACGTAATTTTGATTAACAGTTCGAAATTACTTTAATTAAAAAAAAGTCAAATATGATACAAGTAGTAATCATAGACAATCTATTACCAATTGGGTTTTTTCTAAACGGAGCCTGGATACCGCGTTTTTTTATTAGTCCAAACAAATAAGCCAACCATAAATTTTATTCTAATCGATAATATTAATCTGGATACCTCTCAACAAAAAAATCTTATTTTATTTCATTGCACTTCACGCTCCAAAGTTTTGATGATTCGATCAATCCTTTTTGGGCAAAGCTGAAGGATATCTCAATCGGGGGAGAAAACGGGGAAATCCCATATGACCCACTATATCTGACAAGTCGCACTATATGTCAACCCAGGATGAAGCGTTTTCCCCAGGATTTCGAAAGGGTATTCTTGGAACACCAATAGGCATAAAATGAAAGAAAAAATTAAGTACTATATCTCACTTTGATGTGGAATCGTAATAATGTTTTATTTTTAATAATATTGTCTTTTCTTCTCTATTTTAGCCATAAATTAGATAAGTTTATAAATAAACTCAAGGAAGACAGAATGAATAAAATAACAGAAATTGAGGCACTTTGAAAGATAAAGGAATACGACCATATAAAATGATATCAATCCCCCATTGCGTATTGGTACTTATCGGGTATAAAATAGATTTGCTTCTCTTTGTTCCTACGAACAGAATTAGAATTGTTCCTTTATTATTACTAAAAGACTGGAACAAAGATTAATCCTTTCTCTCAGATAATGCACTGAAAGGGAGAGGTCCATAGTATAGTTTTCCAATGCAATAAAGTTACAAAGTGTCTATTTTTTGTTGATAAAGGGGTATTTTCCATGGGTTTGCCTTGGTATCGTGTTCATACCGTCGTATTGAATGATCCCGGTCGTTTGCTGGCTGTCCATATAATGCATACGGCTCTGGTTGCTGGTTGGGCTGGTTCGATGGCTCTATATGAATTAGCAGTTTTTGATCCCTCTGACCCTGTTCTCGACCCAATGTGGAGACAAGGTATGTTCGTTATACCCTTTATGACTCGTTTAGGAATAACCGATTCATGGGGCGGTTGGACTATCACAGGCGGGACTATAACGAATCCGGGTATTTGGAGTTACGAAGGTGTGGCCGGGGCACATATTGTGTTTTCTGGATTGTGCTTCTTGGCAGCTATTTGGCATTGGGTGTATTGGGATCTAGAAATATTTACTGATGAACGTACAGGAAAACCTTCTTTAGATTTGCCTAAGATCTTCGGAATTCATTTATTTCTCTCAGGAGTGGCTTGTTTTGGGTTTGGCGCATTCCATGTAACAGGATTGTACGGTCCTGGAATCTGGGTGTCCGATCCTTATGGGCTAACCGGAAAGGTCCAATCTGTAAATCCAGCGTGGGGTGTGGAAGGTTTTGACCCTTTTGCTCCGGGAGGAATAGCCTCTCATCATATTGCAGCAGGGACATTGGGCATATTAGCGGGACTATTTCATCTTAGTGTCCGTCCGCCACAACGTCTATACAAAGGATTGCGTATGGGAAATATTGAAACCGTCCTTTCCAGTAGTATTGCTGCTGTCTTTTTTGCGGCTTTTGTTGTTGCTGGAACTATGTGGTATGGTTCAGCGACTACTCCGATTGAATTATTTGGTCCCACTCGTTATCAATGGGATCAGGGATATTTCCAGCAAGAAATATATCGAAGAGTTGTTGCTGGTCTAGCCGAGAATCAAAGTTTATCCGAAGCTTGGTCTAAAATTCCTGAAAAATTAGCTTTTTATGATTACATTGGGAATAATCCGGCAAAAGGGGGATTGTTCAGAGCGGGCTCGATGGATAACGGGGATGGAATCGCTGTTGGGTGGTTAGGACATCCTGTCTTTAGAGATAAAGAAGGCCGTGAACTTTTTGTGCGTCGTATGCCTACTTTTTTTGAAACATTTCCAGTTGTTTTGGTAGACGGTGACGGAATTGTTAGAGCCGATGTTCCTTTTCGAAGGGCGGAATCGAAGTATAGTGTCG